TCTACCTATACCGCAGTTGAAGCACCTAAAGGAGAATTTGGTGTCTTTCTGGTCAGTAATGGAAGCAATCGTCCTTACCGTCGTAAAATAAGAGCACCTGGCTCTGCCCATTCACAAGGACTCGATTCTATGTCCAAACATCACATGCCAGCAGATGTGGTCACCATCATAGGTACTCAAGATATTGTGTTTGGAGAGGTGGATAGATAGGACTACTAGTTGTTCGATCAGGACCCTAGCTTTATTGCAAGCCAAAAAAAACGATAATGTGTATTATCATTTGAATTTTGAATACCTATCTCTTTGACCCTTTCTAAACTAAAGCTACCAATTCCACTTTCACCGAGCTGACAAGGAGAGTAGCTGATCTATCCTATTCATCGGGGTAGCCACTAAACCTTCTGGAGTTGGGCTACCCGCTTCTTCTTCTATTTTTGTCACGTGCTCTCTCTCTTCTGTGTCTTCTTTCTGGAAAAAGAGTATCAAATAGGGCGCAAGCTAAGGACATTACTAGATGAATGAGACTTCATCCTTATCACAAGTCATACCTCAAATTCCTAAAATGCTCCTATAGTCCCGAGCTTGGTAAAGAAGACCGTGGGAAATCTTCACTTTCTTCCAGCAAAAAGAGAGAGTGTGTTGAGGAGATAAATGACATGTTCATGGAGTTCCACTTTGTCATGAGATACATGGTTGAGGAGCTTTCTGATGTCAAAATCATTTTATGTGATGTGTATAAAGGTTCTATGGATCTAATTAATAATCCCGAACGTTATGGTAAGATATCGAATCTTTTTTTTCTCTCTTTCGTTGCTTGCTGATCTATTCGTAGCATCTCATACCTTATATTCTTTCTGATTCAGGTTTTGTTTTAATGTCACTACCGACGCTTTCTGTGGGTTAGGCAAGTAGAAGGGTTGGATCATATGCATTGCAAAATGGCTTGCCAAAACGCTTCCAACCATATCGGTAAGAAGGAGCATGTCCCGAATTGGATGACTGTTTAGAAGAAGTGCCATCCCTAGCCAATGCAGACCAACTGGGAAGAAAAGGGAAATCTATTTGGGAACTTGTTCGAGAATCCAGTTATACGAAACTGACATACTTAAGAACGGAGTCTAACACAAGAGGAATGAATGTCGGACATGAATAAGCAGACATGTTGCCCATTAGTAAGGGCAGGAAGGACGCTTCGTCACCATTAAAGAAGAATCTCTATATAGACCATTTTTCCCCGATAAGATATCTATTTTTATTTCTGTTACCGGAGAATAATGGTCTGGTCTTATGAAATATTGTCTTATATTATAAGGGTCACCACTTATTAGAGAAAATAGGGGAGTTGGCTATTGCAGGGGCATAACAATCAATATGACAAAGATATCTACCATCCGACGGCATTTTAGAATATCTTTGCCTTATACCAATAGATCCCGGGCCCTTTCGTTTGTATATTAATAAGCATTTTTTTAGGCGCTTCAAGGAGAATTCGCTCCCCCAATCAAGCAAATAACGCTCTCGAACTTGGTCAAAGTTCTCCTTCTCCTTGATCTAGTGCGGGGTCTAGCAATCTCATGAGAATGAATGCACTAGATCAGGCAGAACCAGAATAACATTTTAAGAAGTCTATAGGAAAGAAAGGGATCAGTAACTCAATCTAGACTCGTTTACAGATTCTATTCTTCCAAAGTACGATCTGATTTTAGCCTACCGGTGACCGGCTCATTAGAATGAACACCAGCTTTCTTGATCTACTTTCTTACTAATATAAGAAAGACAGAAGTGCACATATATTTATATATTAAAAAGCAGATCTGCCACTCAACTCAAAAGAACAAGAAGACACATAAGCACACTCACAGAAAGAGGAAAGGTCCATGTAAGACTGATAGTCAGCCGCCATTCACTTACCATCCACACTCAAACTTTGTCAACAAGCAAATAAGAACATTTGGTTCGCTATACAAAAACTCACGAAACACTCACTTTAATCCAGTGACCAGATAGTGCGAAATGAAAATCAATCCAAGGCAAGAACTCGATCATCGCATACAAGGGCTTGCTCTGCTAATAGACCCCCCCTTTTTGGACATAGATCCGCACTCCCAGTCATTATGCTTACTGGACAAGGATTGGTTGTCCATCAGCGATTTCGCAAGTCACATATGTGAATTGCAACGAATTAATAGAACCTTTAGAGCGTACTCCTTCCTTTAGAAGAATGGATTCAGAGTTCAAGAAGATGTCTTAAACAATTTGCTTTTCCTTGCTCTTACTAGGAGTTCTTGCACTAAGTGACTTTTGAATGAAACTTTTGAGTGAGTGAGATGGAGATTAAGCGAGGGAAGGAACCCCGGGGTAAATAAAGTTTCGTATAACAGAACCATTAGCGATTCTCGCTCTTGTCTTATCTGCTGCTGTCTCTGACTGACGAAGAAGGAGTCCCACTACACGAAAAGAAAGAAGGTAGGAGCCCATCCCGGGTGAAATGGTTGATGGTTGAATGAATGTGACCAAGCCAAGAATGGCTTTTGTTGACAGAGAGATTCCTGGTATCTCTCTATCCAATGGGAATGGTTAGGCAAATGTCAAAGGATTCGTTTCGTTCTTAATGGTACTTTATGCAGCGCATGGCTGAAGATCTCAGTCAACAGTATGATGACGACGACACGGTCATGTATCTTGAGCAGTCTTTATTAATTAATATATTAGCATAGCATTAAGTAGTAAACATTTTACACAAGGGGTTTTCCCATACCATACATGCAAACATAACAAATAAAACCAAACAAAGATAGTTAACTAGGAGTCTATCTCCAGTAAGCACCGGAGTAGATCTTCACTAAACAAAGAGAAAGAACACCATAAATTAAAACACACTACTTTGCGTCTACAGACACTTATTTAATTTAAACCCTAACCTTATAAAATAAAAAACGAAAAGAGTCAGAGTCGCCGGTTTTCTTGGCAGGTTATCCTCACGATAAGTTCCCGCTGCTCCTGCTGTAGTTTCCGCTGTTCCTGCCGGAAGCCGGAGAGTTCCTCTTCAAGTTGCTGGATTTTTTTTCTGTCTTTTTCCATTTTTTCTTGAACATGGTTGAAAGAAAGACCCCTCTGGCTATCATCTAACAAAAGTTGAGTAGTTTTTTCTAAATAAAATTGAGTAGTTTTAAGGGCAGATTCTAACACTTGTATTTCAAGGTCAATAAGAAAAAGTTGATGGTCAATTTCAAAAAGTCGACCGGAATCGGAATTTTGGATTGCAAGAGGGAGGGCCATAGCTTTTCGATAGAAACAGGTAGAAAACTTTTGTTTTTTTGTTTTTGTAAGAGCACAAAAGCTTATCAAATCAAGCCTCTATTTATACAGAGTGGTGGTAGAGGAATCTCGCCATGTGTCACGAATTGAATGGAAAGTCTAATTCCGACTAGCTGGCCACCCCACTTTCCGGCGGTTGAATACTTTCATTCCTATTTAGTGAAAGAAACTGGCTGCCCCTGACGATCTTTCTCTGCAAGAAAGAAATCCCTGCTCTGGCTGTGTGCCTGTGTGAATAGACCGAACGTCTCACCAGCTTCAGCGAGTTTTTCTACTTAAAGTATTCAGCTAAAGCAAAGAAAAAAATAACATATTCGTGCCGATTTTGGGCTCTGCTGGAAGATATTGCTGAGCACCAAAGCAAAGTACACACGTGATTCTGCTTTGGCAGAAGTGCAATATAGTGTATAAGTTTAACTGGTAATGGAATTGTTTCACAAGTAGGTTTTGGTAATAGAAGAAGAAGATTACGACTTTTTCTAGTCTTTGTGAGGGATTTTCGATCTTAACCAAGTGATGGAATCATTTTCAGTTCGATGTAGTAGGAAATATATTATAAGTGTGCATGAAGGACTGGTCACAGAAAAGCAGTTAAGTTCCTAGTGCAAGCACTAGCCCGAGGCTCCCGTTGGCAGAAATCTGAATCTTAGAATGGAAAGAATTTCTCGTCTCAATACGAAGCCTTTGTTACGACACAACGTAGACCTCTATTATATAGAGATAGATGTAAGGTGTCCGGCCAGAGTGAGCTTATGGGGCGTTGCTAATGCCTTCCATGTCAACCAGGTCTTAACCTCAAGGAAAGGCGGCATGCCCTAGAAGAAGCTCATAGACTTGTTAACAATTCTTTCTTCCAAACTAAGCCGAAACTTAGGTAAAGCGAAGAGTGATGAATAATAGCCTACTGGGAGAAATGATTGGCTAGATTATTCGAGTCAATGCGGTGACTAACCTTCCCGCTTCCAGAAGAAGGTCCGGCATCCTTTTGTCATCCGATAGCTAGACCGAATCAAGATGGGGTGAACATAATCACCAAGTTAAGTTCACGACCTTTGTAACCTCACAGCCACCATCTTTCCCTGAGCTTGTCCCTCACTTCCACTCGGAATGGATGCTGTTCCAAAGTAAGGTCGGCAGGGGCTTAACTTCCAAGACTTGGCTAAGGCCTTCAATCCGGATAAGGGCATGTTTCAAGCTCATAGGTCACTCTTTGGTGCCTTTCTCTTCTTAGTCCAAATGCCATACGACCATAGGTCCTCTTGCCCTTGTGGGAGTGCCTTTGGCATGGCACATGTAACTTGGGACCTTCGGCCCTCTTACGTCAGTCAAAGAAAGAAGCCTTCTTTCAAGGGATGATAGCTATACCAGGGAAAAGAAACTCTGGTTTTGTCAAGCAGGTAGTGGCCAAGCGAGAATATAGCCTATAGCCTTCAAGAGTTCTTTGCCAGAGGATGAAGAAAATTGCAACTGGACCAGCGGGAAAGGAAGATGCTAATAAAAAAGCACTGGGCCAGAAATCGTAGACTCGCCACATTCCATTAGTCCAAAACGAACTAAATGCGGGTCCTCACGAGAGGCACGCCTGTGTCTTGCGACAACTGGTGCATCGATGAATTCATGGATTTCATATCCTAAGTCGATGGCCACAATATAGTACCATCGAACATTGTTCAACCTGCTGTTGACCCATTCCCTAATTAAAGTGATCTCTGATAGAAAGGCCATATCTTCAGTCTTATAGACTTCAGCAGGAAGAACTACCAGGTCCTTGGGCTTCATAGCCATACGAAGCGACCTAATAAGGTTACCCCGTTGGTATGGATCTAATGGTCGCAAGCGGCCAATCCCAGAGCCTCCGGTAGCACAGCCGAGACAGCGATGGGTTCTCTGCCCCTGCGGGGATGGAGCGACAGAAGTTTTGAGAATGAAAGAGAAGGTCACGGGTTCGAATCCCTCTCTCTCCCCTTACTCGACTCGGTGAATCTATTTATGTCTTTATTGGTCTTGACCGGCTCAGTATCTGAAAGTGAAAGGTGAAGGACTCGGCTAGGTAGGATAGCCGAGCCAGAAAAAAATCGATTAGATCTAAATAAGTTGAACAGAAAGGAAAGGGCATACTTAAGACTTCAAAAGTCTGCCCTGATCCACCCAATCAATATGTATTGTAGAATCAAATTAATTCCTACTTCCAGTCTTGGGTCCTCTTTCCTTTCTCAGCTAGTTAAGAGGAGTCATGAAAAGAACAGGTTCAAAATCACGATCAATTCCTTTTTCAAATCCCGCTGCAGCTGCACGAGCCCTTCCCGCGTGCCATAAATGACCTACGAATAGGAAGAATCCGAGAACAAAATGAGAGGTAGCTAACCAACTTCTAGGAGAGACATAATTGACTGCATTGATTTCGGTAGCTACGCCACCTACGGAATTTAACGAACCTAAAGGGGCATGGGTCATATATTCCGCAGAACGCCGTTCTTGCCAGGGTTGTATGTCTTTCTTCAACCTACTCAAGTCCAAACCATTTGGGCCCCTTAAAGGTTCTAACCAAGGAGCACGCAAATCCCAAAAACGCATAGTTTCTCCTCCAAAAATAACTTCTCCGGTGGGGGAACGCATTAGATATTTACCTAAACCGGTAGGTCCTTGAGCTGATCCCACGTTAGCCCCAAGACGTTGGTCTCTAACTAGAAAAGTAAAAGCTTGAGCTTGCGAAGCTTCTGGGCCAGTGGGCCCGTAAAACTCACTGGGATACGCAGTATTATTGAACCAGACAAAGCAACAAGCAATGAAACCAAAAATGGATAAAGCGCCTAAACTATAAGACAAGTAAGCCTCTCCAGACCATACAAGTGCACGGCGAGCCCATGCAAAGGGTTTGGTTAAGATATGCCAGATCCCACCAAGTATACAAATAGAACCCAACCATACATGCCCTCCGATTCTATCTTCCAAATCGTCCACACTAACAATCCATCCCTCTCCTCCAAAGGGGGATTTTAGTAAATAACCAAAAATAACACTTGGGCTAAGGTAAGGGTCAAGTTGGTAATTTTTCTTACATCCCCTCCTTTTTTTTTTAGATAGTGTTTTAGATATTAGATAGTGAAGGGGTTTCTTCCATTCTATCCTATTCATCGGTACTGATCGCGAATAGTGGAAAATTCGTTTCCTTTCTTTTGTTCCAATCCACAATCCGAACGAGTCGCACATACACCCGAGTACATATTCCTCGGCGCTGAGGACACCCTCTAAGCGCGGGGGTTTTGTTGACATTTCTGATTGGCTGTCTTGCCTTCCTAATAAGTTGTTTAACAGTTGGCATGATGAATCATATGCATAATGGGTTGGTTTAGGTCGCTCCTAACCGGATGATTATGCGGAGGATTAGGGATTATTTCTATATTAACATTCTATTCAAATTAATAGAATGTTAATATAAAATATGAAACAACCCCAACCACGATTTGTATGAAATTCCAGTTATTTTCTAACTCGTCGCTCCCAGTGTGCTACAAAATCAACAATTCCATGAGCTTGGGCTTCTGTTGCTGACATAAAAGAATCGCTTTGCAGGTCTTTGAGTATGACCCCTAAAGGTTGATTCGTTCTTTCTGCATAAATTTTGGCGATGTCTTCCTGAATGATCATTAGTTCGTCCATTTCCCTCAAAAATTGGATGTTTTCGTTGTTGTCATCGTTATCGTCGTCGTCGTCGTTGTCGTCGTTGTCGTCGGCGTCGTCGTCGTCGTCCTCCTCCAAAAAAGAAGCATGGGGTTGATGTATCATTACCCCAGCGTGAGGGAATGCTACACGTTTGTTAGGATTTCCCACGGCCAGGATAAAAGATGCCATTGAAGCGGCCAGTCCGACGCATATTGTTCGTATATCCGACTCCACAGCCTCCATAACATTATAAAGACTAATACCTGGGAGTATCCATCCCCCGGGAGAGTCTATATAAAGACAAAAATCTGTGATATCATTTTCTGAATCGAGATATAGAAAAAGGTTGATAAGTTGATTCGCTATCTCGCTATTAACGTCTTGAAACAAAAACAACTGTCTCTTTTTATAAAGTGCATTGTATAAGTCAACCCAAGTTGACTCTTCGTCTTCTTCGCGGTATTCGTATTCGGGACGGTCAAAGTCAACGTCAAAGTCAAAGGGTACTTTTGGAACACCAAGGGGCATTTTTTATAATGTAAAGCATAAAGCATTAAGTATTCGAGTTTCCTTTAATAGAGAGGTATCCTCATAAAAATGAATTTATTGTCTTTTTGGTAGACAAATATGTCAACCCCAGACAGAACCGAAATTTTGCTCTTCTCTATTTTCAGATTCTATTCTAACATAGAATCTATATATATGTCAACCCCAGAACCCAAATTCTTATGCGAATATCTAATCGGAAATCTTATATTTCTATAACTCATAGAATCGATTTTCTATGAGGTTTTGCCAGAGCACGACGCTGTCCAGAATCGAACTGCACTAACAGGGGAGACATAGACATATATATAAATAACTATCCTTTTATCTGTGTTGTGTATGTTTCATAAAGCCCTCTTCCGCGCTTCAATCATATTATAACAACCTCTTAGAAAAAAAATATCTATATCTCTTCTGCGTGAACCCTCTTTTTTTTTAACTAAAACTAAAAAAAGAAATTCACGAAATAAGTAAGGCTAAGTGCTAAAAGAATCTACTTTAATATTGTTTCTGATTATTGGGTCTTTATTTTATCGAAGAGATCAAATCCGGATCACTTATTTTACTGGTATTGAATCCTATTGGAATATGTAAAACATGTAATATCATAAGATAATAATGGTAGAAATGGAATTACCTTTTCTTTTGTTATTCTATACAAAACTTCATAAGTCTAACTTAATAAGTTAAGTGGAATTTTTCAATTCCTTTCTAGTTGTATTTGTTGGAAATTCCAATTTGAGTCTAAAATTCTCTTTATTCTTATTCCCCTGTTCATATATATTTCATACATTCCATATTCATATATGGGTTAGATAAAATTTTATGTGATTCCGTAAACAGAATAGAAATTTCATTATTGCCAGAGCGACCCATATAATGGGATGAAGAACGACTCAATAATGGAATTTTTTTGTCAATAAATGGGAAATTCAAAATGCTTAGAGATGGAAATGAGGGAATGTCTACAATACCTGGATTTAATCAGATACAATTTGAAGGATTTTGTAGGTTCATTGATCAGGGCTTAACAGAAGAACTTTCTAAGTTTCCAAAAATGGAAGATACAGATCAAGAAATTGAATTTCAATTATTTGTGGAAACATATCAATTAGTAGAACCTTTGATAAAAGAAAGAGATGCTGTATATGAATCACTTACATATTCTTCTGAATTATATGTATCCGCAGGATTAATTTGGAAAAGCAGTAGGGATATGCAAGAACAAACCATTTTTATTGGAAACATTCCTCTAATGAATTCCCTGGGAACCTCTATAGTAAATGGAATATACAGAATTGTGATTAATCAAATATTGCAAAGCCCCGGTATTTATTACCGGTCAGAATTGGACCATAATGGAATTTTGGTCTATATCGGCACAATAATATCAGATTGGGGAGGAAGAGTAGAATTAGAGATTGATAGAAAAGCAAGAATATGGGCTCGTGTGAGTAGGAAACAGAAAATATCTATTCTAGTTCTATCATCAGCTATGGGGTTGAATCTAAAAGAAATTCTAGAGAATGTGTGCTACCCTGAAATTTTCTTGTCTTTCCTTAATGATAAGGAGAAAAAAAAAATTGGGTCAAAAGAAAATGCTATTTTAGAGTTTTATCAACAATTTACTTGTGTAGGCGGAGATCCAGTATTTTCTGAATCCTTATGTGAAGAATTACAAAAGAAATTCTTTCAGCAAAGATGTGAATTAGGAAGGAACAAAATGGATTACAAGCAGGGAAAATGCTCAAATGTCACCATTGAACTCTCACTTAGAAGTGATTGCTTGCAATTTTCTCCAGAAAACGCAATTGACCTAACCCTTCCTAGACTGTAACTGTAAAAAAGAATTCCCTTTTTCGCCTTTTTAATCAACTTGCAAGAGATGTAGAAAATAGAATGATATGAATATAGAATGTGTTCCGCGAGTGATCAGTCTGCGCAAAGGCAGAATAGCGGATTGGCTTGTCTTGCTATTACTGGTTTTCCTAGGGGCCTTGTCTCGCTTAACTCGTCGAGTAGTGATTATCCCGGAATGAAGATTTGTTCACAAAGTCTCGCCGTATAATGATTAGCTCCTTTCCCCTGCTTCCCCCATTGGTGCTATCGTATAATAGAATAATAGGCTCTTTCTAGGTTAAGACCTCTTTGCCATCTTGCGATGTCCCTCGTACTTTCCCTCCTATGATAGACCTTCTTTAGTCCGTCACCTATCTAGCTGGGCTTAGTCAGCTTTTCTTTGGTAAGTTCGTTTTACACCCTCAGCCTCCCCCCACTTATAGTAAGTGTGCATAGCCTCCCCACAGCCTTCGGGGTCAAATCATGAAAGGGATTGACCTAAGGAAAGTCACTTCATACTTTTTTGGCGGACAAATGACATAGAATAAGATGGCATCGAAGAGAGAAGGACAGTTAATCCAATAGTACTGATAGGACCTTTTCATCTAATAGAATAGATCACGCCTTGGGAGTT